CCCACACACGGCCAGGGGAGAAAGAAAAGGGAGGGGGATAAGGAGAGCCTTAGCTTAGCCCTTAGAATCGAATTCTAAACCGGCGTGGCGCTGCTGCATGCTTTTGATCAATAGGAAGAGGAGTCAGCCAAAAAGAAAGACCACAAAAAGTAATGACCACCAAGATATGCATAGTGATTCGATCTTTTGATCACCCATTTTTTGAAAACCATTTTTGGCCTTACACACGGAAGATTGGATTGCCTGAATCACGAGTCTTATATACTGTGTTACGATCACCTCATATTGAAAAAAGTCCAGAGAACAATTTGAAATGGAAATCAAGAAAGAATTTCTGGTCATAAAAACAGAAAGGCATGAATTGCGCAAGAAGTTCTTTTGGTTAAAACGCCAGCGTATATTTGGAGCTCAATATGAAATCCTATTTTCTTGCAAGACCCGTTTGGATAAGGAAAAACTCCAGAGATTGCTTTGAAGTCAAATCAAAAATGAATCGAGCTTTCATAATAATTAAGTCTCTTTTGAGACGAGTGATTATCAGTTTCACTTCACTTTTGATTACTCGTATCCTTTTGGACTGTGACTGGGTTTTTTCTTTGAAAGCGCTCCATTTATTAACGACTTGGTGGGTTTTTGCGGATGGATTTCCTCTTTCCGTCGGAGGCGATGGAAGTGGTGCTAGCTCTTCGAAGCGGATCTAAACTGACCTCCAGCTCCTGAGCCGGAGTCTGCCCCCGTCGGACCCACGGGCGGTAGAAGACGAAAATCTTCGTCTACGCCAGGAGAACGCCGAGCTCCGGAGAAGGCTAGGAGAGGGGCCAAAGCGGTGCTCGACGAAGCAGAGCTCAACATCCAAAGAGTCCAGGAACAGGATCAAGCTCGGCAGCAGGAATGGTACGCTTATCAACAAGAGCTTCATGCGCTTATATTATAAAAATAGGGCTCTTGAAGAGGAGAATGCCCGAATGCCGTTTCAACGATCTTCAATTTTAGATGGGGAAGGAGCCATTACAACGATTCCCTAAGTAACTCAGTGAGGGCTTTCCGGACCCCCTTTCCATTCTTCCTTCTCCTCTCACCCCCTTTTTCAATAAATAAGCCCCGCTACCTAAGGGCCCCTCTCTGATAAGGAAGGAAACGAAAGAATCTCAATTTTATGACAAATCTGGTCCGATGGCTGTTCTCCACTAACCACAAGGATATAGGGACTCTATATTTCATCTTCGGTGCTATTGCTGGAGTGATGGGCACATGCTTCTCAGTACTGATTCGTATGGAATTAGCACGACCCGGCGATCAAATTCTTGGTGGGAATCATCAACTTTATAATGTTTTAATAACGGCTCACGCTTTTTTAATGATCTTTTTTATGGTTATGCCGGCGATGATAGGTGGATTTGGTAATTGGTTTGTTCCGATTCTGATAGGTGCACCTGACATGGCATTTCCACGATTAAATAATATTTCATTCTGGTTGTTGCCACCAAGTCTCTTGCTCCTATTAAGCTCAGCCTTAGTAGAAGTAGGTAGCGGCACTGGGTGGACGGTCTATCCGCCCTTAAGTGGTATTACCAGCCATTCTGGAGGAGCAGTTGATTTAGCAATTTTTAGTCTTCATCTATCTGGTGTTTCATCCATTTTAGGTTCTATCAATTTTATAACAACTATCTTCAACATGCGTGGACCTGGAATGACTATGCATAGATTACCCCTATTTGTGTGGTCCGTTCTAGTGACAGCATTCCTACTTTTATTATCACTTCCGGTACTGGCAGGGGCAATTACCATGTTATTAACCGATCGAAACTTTAATACAACCTTTTTTGATCCCGCTGGAGGGAGACCCCATATTATACCAGCATCTCTTTTGGTTTTTCGGTCATCCAGAGGTGTATATTCTAATTCTGCCTGGATTCGGTATCATAAGTCATATCGTTTCTACTTTTTCGGGAAAACCGGTCTTCGGGTATCTAGGCATGGTTTATGCCATGATCAGTATAGGTGTTCTTGGATTTCTTGTTTGGGCTCATCATATGTTTACTGTGGGCTTAGACGTTGATACCCGTGCCTACTTCACCGCAGCTACCATGATCATAGCTGTCCCCACTGGAATCAAAATATTTAGTTGGATCGCTACCATGTGGGGGGTTCGATACAATACAAAACACCCATGTTATTTGCTGTAGGGTTCATCTTTTTGTTCACCATAGGAGGACTCACAGGAATAGTCCTGGCAAATTCTGGGCTAGACATTGCTCTACATGATACTTATTATGTGGTTGCACATTTCCATTATGTACTTTCTATGGGAGCCGTTTTTGCTTTATTTGCAGGATTTTACTATTGGGTTGGTAAAATCTTTGGTCGGACATACCCTGAAACTTTAGGTCAAATCCATTTTTGGATCACTTTTTTCGGGGTGAATCTTACCTTCTTTCCCATGCATTTCTTAGGGCTTTCGGGTATGCCACGTCGCATTCCAGATTATCCAGATGCTTACGCTGGATGGAACGCCCTTAGCAGTTTTGGCTCTTATATATCCGTAGTTGGGATTTGTTGTTTCTTCGTGGTCGTAACAATCACTTTAAGCAGTGGAAATCAAAAAAGGTGTGCTCCAAGTCCTTGGGCTGTTGAACAGAATTCAACCACACTGGAATGGATGGTACAAAGTCCTCCAGCTTTTCATACTTTTGGAGAACTTCCTGCTATCAAGGAGACGAAAAGCTATGTGAAGTAAAAGAAGAAAGGGCCGCCGATTGCTAGTCAGAACCTAAGAGAACTTTTCAAAATGAGGATTCTAAAACGGTCGGGGTTGAGAATTGGGGATCGGATGCGGGCGAAATTTCCGCCAATGGCTGAGATGTTCAGTCGACTCCTCCCCTTTGTGGGGGTCCGGACCCCTACGAGTGAGCAGAAAAGGGATGACGTCAAGTCCACCTTTTTCTTTCTATAGAACATTTTTCTTTCTCTTACATTCCACGTTCCCGAAACGGAGACTCTTATTCTTCAATTTTTAGCCGATATGGCACGTGAAATCCTAACCATAGTTGGAGTTGCCTATATGCCTCTTATCGTTTTAAAAATCTTTCGTTCAGGCGGTTTGAACGAAGATAATATGGCAGAAAGACTAGGAGACCTATGTTTTGATTCAATCAAGGATAAAATTCAAAACAAGATTGACGAATTGCTCCAACTAGATTTTAATAAGACTCTTGTTCTTCCCCCTGGTCGGGTGATTCATGACATAGCACTCCATCAGGATTCAGAATCCTTGGCTGACTCTTTTTGAAAATCTGACCGAATTGGGTATTGAAAGTGTGGAGTTTGGACAAATTTTCTTATTTTTCTTTTTTATTGCAGTTCATTTGAATTTCTTAAAAAATATTTTTTTAGTAAGAAAGACTCCATTTTGAATTCCATCGGTGCAGGAGCTACTACAATTGCTTTAGCACCAGTACTTCTTTTTTAGAAACAAGGGCCACCATTTGGAATTGCCCTCTTGAGTAATGGGAAGCGGGCTAGTCCCCGAAAATGCCCTTTGTCGTTGGGGCTAAAAATCTGACTTGCTCGCCGCTGCGCTTCCTCTGCGGGAACTGCCTTTTCTGAGGTAGTTTACCGGCCTGACTGAAAGAAGTAGGGTTCTTTGGTGCTGTTGAGGCTTTCCTTGGCCATGAGGTGAACAACGAAGAAGCACATCATACGGCTCAGGTAAGCGATGAGCAAGCACAAGCTTAACTTACCAGTATTTATTAACTTACCAAGGTGATTCAGAACCACATTATGGACTGGTTCAGGCCAGTAAATAGAAGATTCAAAAGAGGCTCGGGAAGGCACGGAAGGCTTTCGGGGGCCTTTAGATCTTGAGGCCACACCTCCAGTTCCTCGCGAGCATAAATGAAGATCCCTTATTCGGAAATTTACTTCGCTTTGTATCACAAAGGCCATAATATCTTTCTTTCTATACGACCAAAGCCAGCCTGGTAGACTACGAAATCCATGTACCATATTTTGTTAATCGTTCTGGAGAGTTTGTGTGAGCCGAGTGGCACATCACTACGGGAAAAGAAACGGGCTCCATCGAGCTCTTTGGGGAATAACAACCACTCTATTATTGTACTGCAATTGGTGCGCTTTGCCACCTTAACGCTCTTGGGGTGCGAAATCCCATTCCTTCTTTTCTCCCCACTTGCATTAGTAGAGGTGAAAAAAGACCATTCTACTGAGCCGGTTCTATCTAGTGCCATGGAGAATTATTGCCCTTGGCCTTTATGAATTTAGTCCGCGTCGTGTAAGACATTGGGAAGTGGTCACCATATCAATTTGACTATCTATCTAGGGTGAACCCCTTTCTCGTGATGAAAGAAGCTGGGCCGATGCTTATCAAACGCATTTCTTTGAAAAAATGACCTATTTCATCAAGTCCGGTTATAGAATAAGGTCCAGTCCTTACTTAATTCGAGCAGGCTCTTGGGCAAGGTAAGGAGGCGAGACAGAAGAGTAGATCTATTATTGTAGGTAGGCATTTCTTCGCTTCTATCCTTTTGAGAGTCTATCTCACTCCGATTATAAAAGGGATTCATTTCAGGCGGGCTCAATGCAAGTCGTAGTTCGTTCCATCAGCATGGGAGTCGTGCCTGCAACCTTTGTGAGAAAAAGCTTCTATCATCCCAGCATAAGAAAAGGATTCTTGATTCTTCTTCCCGACGGGACAGGCGCACGTCTTAGAAAGAGTTTGCCGCTCTACTCAGGTTCTCATTCCGCTTTCCAGCCCCAATGGTACTTCCCGTTACCTATTTGAGAGAGATTGGAACTCAGACTTGCTGGTGCTCCTATCTGGGGCTTGCCCTTTGAATAATGCATCGAACCCGGCTTCCAACTAGCGTACTAGAAGATGTGATTTATGAGATCTGAAGCTGGCAAGAGATGACAGCAGAGTGAGGACCGCTAACCAAGAAGACCTTTTCGAATCCCAAACGAGGAGATAGACTAGCACCTTCTCGGCTGATTCTGTGCCCACCCTCAGATCTCATTACGGACTGACCCTTCGACTGCACTTCTTGCCCAATGGAGTACAAGACAAGTCCCCCGAAAGAGGGATCTGATTGGATTGAGCTGGTTTCAGCCTAAGAAGAATCATTCCTTTCTTGTAGGAAGATAGAACTTGTAGAGATATGGTTCATTTGACAAGGTTTCACATATATGGGGGAATGCCTTTTCTCAAATTGAGATACAATTTCTTTACTGAAATGGGCTTGCAAGGTTTCGCCACTAGGGGAGAATGAAAAATGTAAACTGGAGATATCTCAATAGAGTGAAAAACTACTTGCAAGCTTTGACAGCTATATGGAGATGCTGATTTAATGCATTGAATGGACCTCGATTCACCTCAAACAAGTGATCCAATTCGTTGATTCGCTTCAAACCTATCCTTCTATTCTCAATGGACGGGAATGACTAAACAAAGAAACGAAGCTAAGACCAGTCTTGCTCCTCTCCGCCTTTCCAGGCCTAGATATTCGAAGTTTATCAAAGGCCGGCTTGAGAAGGAAGGATTCAACTTGCTCACTAGCCCCGGCTCGCAGGAATGCTTTTCTACTCTTCACACCGGAATTGATTGTGAAGGCTAAGAAAGAAGAGTCCCGTCCTCCCTTTGATAAGAGTAAGCTGAGCTTCCTTCAGTTTGCTACTCGTACTAGAATTCTATTCTTGACTGGATCGTTAGCATATATTAAATAAATAGAAAGCATTGGTACCACCCTGGATGGAATGACTCTGTCTCACTGGCAGGCATGTTTCGACCTGAGGTTCACTGGCTCAAGGGCAGCTACTTACTAGCTTGAGGAGGATAAAATTTTTTTGTTTACTACAAAGTTGGTGATGAGGACTTATGTTATGACTTTGATTAGTGAAATGGGGCTTTCGAGCCGTTTGAGTAGTCAGCAAGCAAGCCGTCAACGATCCATCAGCTGATCCATCAACGGAGAAATGAAGAAGCATCATCCACGGAAAAAGAGAAAGGATTAGCGCGAGCCATTCTCGATGAATCAATCTCGTAGCGTTTTGATTCGCCTTTTTTCTTGTTTAAAAAATCTTCCAGGTAGCACATAACCAAGTTCGTTCAGCTATGATTTTCTCAATCGCATACATAAAAAGATACAAAAAGTGCCATTAAGCACGCATAAGAATATAGAAAGTACATAAAACACCTTGCCCCTTCAACACGTACTCAAAATGACCCAGTCAACAAAAAGATTAGGGCATAAAAGACCCAACCAGTCATTCACTCAGGAAAGATTCAGTTAGTGTCCAATTCGAATTCCTTTTCTATCAAACGGAACCTCCATCTCATAAGCGAGGATATCACTGAAGCAAGCTCATCTTCCCTATTCATAGACAATCTTCCTGACTGGCCGATCGCTCTCTTTGAATACGTTAAGGGCTCACTCCGTCCAGCTTCAGATCGAAGTCCTGATTCACCAATCTCCGAGTAAGCAACCTTTTCTAATAAGAAAGGGACTCGTGCTCGCTGCTTTTCTCATCTATGGTTTCTACCATGACTAAAACTGAATCGGGAACAGAGATCGGGATGGAATCGCCTTTCCTTCTTCGTCTGCCTAAGACAGAGTCCCGCTTTTCTAAGAGAAGAGGAGGTGGACTACTGAAATGTATCTTCTTTTTCTATGTTATTCATTGGTCGGTCTATCGATCGTAGAGGAATGCCCACGGTCCTTACTTTGTTCCAACTAGGCCTGTGTTTCTTTCACTGAACACCAAACGGGCATTCTCCGTGCTGGCATGAACAACCTAGAAAGAAGAATTACAGATTTGCTTTGTTGCACCGATCCTAAAGCTAGAGTGAACTAATCGGAGCTCAATAAACTCGATCTTGACCTTATTTTATAGCCCTTTCCCTCAAGCACTGCTTGATGAGATCTGAAGCTGGCCTAGGAGAGGCTCGCTGGCCTAAGAAGTAGTCCCGCCTGCCTTAAAGCCCCCAAACCGATCGCTATCGTTTTCTTGCTTTCTTGTTGTCTTGAATTGTTATAGAACGGCTTTATATCAGGTATAGTTGGTAGGATGAAGCGTTAGTGGATATAGCAAGTGTGCCGGGGATGCGGCTCGGGCGTAGTAGGTCTGGACGCCTAGCATGAAACAGCCTTCTCTGGTAGCGGCACTATACCTTAGTATAGTATCTCTCTAGCTTCCAGTCTATATAAAACGTAGTTAGCAGAGGTAAGTCTGTCTGGCGTTCCCTCGCGTAAAGGGCTACTTTGGCATCGGCTCTCTCTCGTTAGGTAATTACCGAGGCGAAAGCCGCTCTCTCGGAAGTCAGTTTCCCCGCCATCTTAGTGGTACTAGTCTAATAAACTTTCACTTGAACTGCCAAGACTCGGATTTTTTTTGTTGTGGTAACGCCCTTAACGAATTACGTTTAACGTCCCTTTATGACTTTCCCGATCGGCGCCTCGGGTCGGTAGCCGGGCTTCGGGACATTACTACCACGGCTACTATCGACCCGAGCCCAAAGAAGGACTAAAGCGAGGAGTTCATTAGCCATACATAGTGAAGGGGATGGGGGTCAACCTCTTTCATGACCCATGGCCCCAGTGTGTCACTTGGTTAGCATTTCTAGAACAAATTGAGTAGGGTTGGTTTTTCGATAGGGAAACGGGGGAGTTGGCTGTAGTTGAGACACGTTTTTCGGATGGACGATATGGATTTCTTCGAGATGGTTAACCACTTTTTAACCGTGAGAGGGAGGTCATTCAGAACCCGCTGGCTCCAGAACCGGTGGAAGTTCCCCCCATCAAGAACAACGTGAGGCACTTCGAAGTGCCATTCAAACTTTGATTCTTGAGCAAGTTCGGGAACATTGTGAGAAGGGGAAAGGGCGGCTGTCCGTTCACTTTCCGGAAATGGCAGAAAGATATTCCAGTGCCGCAGAGAACATTATGTCTCGCGATCTGGAAATATCTGCGGAGATGGTCAGAAGAAGGGTTGCCCCAAAATCCATTCGATTACCTTACGGCGAGAAAGGATTGGACGGTGAATTTGGAAGCCTGAAGAATCTCAGGTCAGGTAGAAGGATAGAAAGAAGACAGTCTAGATAGCATCTCGGGGCAAAGCAAAACTCATCCATGAAAATGCCGGTGATCGCTAATCCAGTCCTAATCTCACAAAGAAAAAAAGGTGAATCAATGAGTCGGTTAAAAAGTAAAGTTCTATACGATATTAGAATGCAAGAACTCTAGAAAGAATACATTATAGGGCAGCTAAAAAGAGAAAGAGAGAAAGAAAGGATTCTTCATGATCAGTTCGTTCGAAAGGTCGAGCAGCAGTCTAACTTTGAAAATCAATCCTGTCCCTTGGTTGTTCTGGCCTTGCCATCGAAAGCACGGTTTCAGAAATGCTTTAGTTAATACCGCTCCGTGGGCTTCGCATGATTAGGATCAATCAGAACAGCCTCGCCTGCCCTGGAAAGTAGATCTACTGATGGTTAGGGGTTAGCGAACATCGCCTTTCTCATATAGATATAGGACTTAGACCTGTACACCCGCACCTTCTTCTTACGTGAAGGTATGTCATGCCCCGCCCTAACTCATATCTTCCTTCCTCTGGGACATTGGTGCACTTGCAAACAAAGTACTCCTATCCGCTTGTAGAGAGTCTTTCTCCGACCTTTGAAGTTGAACACTTTCTCAATTGTGAGCTGGAAAGTGAGTCTGAAGCGAGTTGGTATGGTCTAGGGCTTCCGATTTACAGGCTATGAGAATGCCTTCCAACTCTTTCATAATCGTTCGAAGAAGGACCGGCTGGAGAGTAAGTAGTACTAAAGTCTGTTGGTAGGTAGGCTTTGTTGAGGGGGAACCCCGCCTCTTAAGTAAATAAAGCATAGAAAAAGTGCGCTCTATAGCTAGCTCCAATTGAACAGGTTGAGGAGAAGAGCCGCTAAAGCCCTTTTGAACTACGTAAGCCTCGGGCTAGTTTAAATAAACTAGCCTTGAACCAGGGCGGAAGGAATAGCACGCAAAAGCCGGGTGGGTCGTAAGAGCCTTTTCAGGAAAAAAGTCTTCTTGTCTTTCTTTCGCTATCCTTAGGTTAAGAATACGAATCCTATTTCCTTGAAAGGAAGCTCTACCCTACTTTCTTTGTTTTTAGTAAGTAAACTAAGTTTCTTTCCTATTCTGTTAGTGATTAGTGATCTCGAATCGAGCCTGATGCCTAGCCCGTTGGATTGATCAGCGGAGTAGTAAACTCTTTTTACGGACTTCACATGGAAACAGGTCACGTTTCTTTGTAATTCGTTAGGGAACTAAGTGCCGGTTGAGGCTCAAAACTGAGCGTTGTAGTCCACGGACTTTGACTCTGGCAGTTATGGAATGCGTTAAGGGCTCTTAACTTAAGGAGGAGGGATAGGGGCTAAACCCACCATCCCTAGCTGGAAAGTCTCATTGAGTTCCCAGCTCGGCCTACGCTACGATCGTTAGAACTCCCTCCAATCGGTTCAAAGCCGCAGATCAAGGTTGTTGTGCTTTCTCTTTGTCCAGAAGACTAAGTAGTTGACGAGGTCTCATTTCCTGACTACTAGAAAGGCAACAAGCCTTGTTTGTTGCCAGTCTCGCATAGCGTGAATTTTAGGGCAAAAAACCAACCTGGTAAAGAGGGTAGGTGGGTGAGGAAGGAAGTGCGAGATCCGGTCATTGAGAACATTGATATTGAAAGCTTCAAACAAGTAGTCCGCTAAGGTATCAAAATAGAGCTTCCAGAGGCAAGCCGAATCAGAGAATCTTTCTCCCTCTGAGTAGTCTATCAAAGCACAACGAGAATGGCTCTGACTAAGCATCTGGTGAGGGATCCGCTGTGAAGCTAGAAAAGCCAGATGAGCCTGGTTCAAGCCTCCTTTTCTGATAGAGGGGAGTGAGAAAGAGTTCCATCCTTCATGAATGCATCAATTATCGTCCAGTCTAGTCGTCGGGGTTCATCTGGCAGTTCATTCGCCTCTTTTTCGGTATGAGAAACTAGAAGCTCTTTCATCGTGGGATATTTATCATCCTAAGGAATAAGAAGAATAGGTCGATCAAAGCACTCATCTCCATCTTCCATCCTTTCCTCTCCTACCAAACTCCGGGCATATGAGTTCTAGATGAATCAATCGGGGAGCTTTAGCCCTACTGATTCAAAAATATGGAACTCTCCTTAGTAGCAACTCATTCATACGCCGAGCGGAGCAGAGAAATGAACTACCTTTCCCATAACTCACTCCAGCGGAAGCCTAATTAATGTTTTCTCTTCTTCAGAAAAAGGAGTAGGTTCCGAGCTCTCCTCTTCAAGAAGGCGGGCAGGCGAGGAGTATGAGTTACAGTTAAATGAGTGGAACGGAAAAGGGAAGTAGTTTCAAACTCTCCCTTGTTAGCTCGAGTCGAAGATAAGGTGCAAAGGTTGACTCTTATTCATCAAGGGTCCAGTCCCAGAGTGGCTCTCCTTCCGTCAAGTGGGCTTGACCCGCCCGAAAGTGGTTTACATGGTTATGAGGGAAACCGGTAACTGGTGAGACATAGTAGTAGAAAGTATCCGACTGCAAGAAGTTCAGCAGAAACCCTTCTCGTTGAGGATCGACGGAGTTGATCTAGGATAGCTTGCCTCGCCTAACAAAATCATACTTGAGAGAAAGGGCAGGGCAGGAGGTGCAGGTACTTGAAGACCGTGTCTATTTAATCATTAGCCGCAGGCATCCCAATGCAATGCTTAACCACCTCAAGTACTAAGCCCCACTTCTACTTCTACCTTCGTGCCTAAGGGTAGATAGGATCCGGGAGATGGGGATGGTGAGAGGAGGCCTTCCCGCCCGCTAACCGTACCACTAGCCTTTACACAGCGGATTAGCCTCTTGGCTAGGCATTTCCTTCCTTCGTTTCTGTTCCCCACCCGGTCCGTACCTGCCTGTGTACTCCCCTCCCGGGGTCATAGCTCTTGATGGCCGGGGAATGGATTCAATGGTTCTAGTTCCGCCTCCAGGGGTTCTGTTAGAGGCTAGCCAGCAGATGGAGAAATGGATAGATATGGAGATGCAGAGTCAGAAGGCTTAGCTTATTGCTTTGAACCTTCGCTTCCACCGGCTTCGAGGCGCCCAGATCCAGTAGTTGCTCCTAATGGCAGGTGATATGCTTCCACAGGTGTTAGAGGAGATGAATAGCTTGCCCTTCGAGGCAACGCCAGCGGTAGAGGGAGAAGTCAAGCAATTAGATCCAGTGGCGTTAGATGGATGCCTTTCGACTGGAAATGGAGATATAGCTCGAATAGAGGGAGAGGGCGATAGGCCCAACAAACCTTCTATTCGTTCCCGATCTGAAGGCACGAAAGGAGGACCTGGGCACAAAGGGAGGGGAGAAAGACCAGAACTTCACTCTGCCTCTTCTGAATATCTAGTTCCGTACCGTCAGGTCCCGTTTCCGCTCCTAGCGAGCTAACATCATAAAATGAACTTCTAAACTCTCCTGCTATTCATTCGCCAATAACCTCCATTCGAAGCCCAGCCGGGAAGGACAGATGCTACTAAAAAGCCGATTATCGCATGTTTTTAGAGGCCCCTTAAACTCGCGATTTAGCAAATAAAATAGACCATTCCGGACCTTTTCCTCATGTCGCTACCAGCTACAGATCAGATATGACCGGTTGAAGAAAGAAGAAAAGATCGATGAACGATTAAGCCCTTAGAGACCAATGAAATGCTACCGAGAAGCTTTATTACACAAAAGTGATTTGAAGACCTCTTGCTTCTGCTTCCTGCTTACTTTTGCTATCACCTCAACTGCTTTCGACCTGCTCACTTAGAATGAAGATCAATAATGGGCGGAAAGGCTTTACACAAGACCACAGAGCGAGAGAGAGCCTTCGCTTACCTGCTTAACCGTGCCCTCCTATCGTACCTATATCCCCTTTCCTTCAGTTACATCCAGTCTAAGTTCTGCTTCCAACTACCGATGGGAGAGGGCTTGGACGTATAGCAAGATGAAATAAGAGGTATGGCATACGGGAATGGTATATGAAATGAAAGGCTGGAAACAGAGCTGGAGATGAGCGCTAGCCAATGGTTAATACTTCAGAAAGCACCTTAGCAATTACCAGTAATGCCCCTATCGACCTCAGTCTTGTTTTTTGCTAGCTTGAGTCTAGAACTTGACTATCTCATTAAACGCCGAATATCCATATATCTAATTTATGGAAGATAGTCGGCCCACTTCTAGCCGTTCCAGCGATTATGCCTGTTCTAGCCCTACCATCCACCCCTATCATCATAATAGAAAGGGGTACTTTCGAGCTGATCTGTAACGGATCAAAGCGACCGTTAGTCGGGCTGATCTGTGATTGGTCAAGGCGACCGAAAGGACACATACCTACTCCATATTCCTTAAATAGGCAAGACTCGGATACTGCATCCGAGAAGTATAATAGTTTACTGAACAACTACTTAGATCTTGATTGATTTGGATGCTTTTTCA